CCAGAAGTCCAGAAAGTGCATCTCTTTCTCTGCCATTCCTACTTTCTGTTATTATTAAGAATGTCAGTTTAGTCCAGGAGGCTAGTTTAAAACCCGGACTCGCTGAGGTTCGCACACTTTTGTTTCTTTATGAAATTACACAGCAAGCTTCCAAGCGCTTGCGCTTGGTACTAATAGCAGAGTATAGAGGGGCTATGGAAAGGCGCGCAACTGTGCTTTCTCGCTTCGCCAAGAAAAGCACTTCTTACTGGTGAAGGGCGCGCTACAGGCCTACGCTTGTTCCTGCGCGAGAATCTCCGGATTTTTGGCCGTATCTTGCTCTTTTCTTTCGCCTCAGTAGTGAGCGCTGCTAGATCTGATTCAACTGAATATGGGACTTGGATATGCTCCTGCTCCCGGCAAATATGCTGGGCGAGATAGTGACAAAGGTCTGCTTAACGCAGCCTATAAACGTAAGGGCAACCACTGCTACCTGTGCTGGTTTGTTCGTTTGGATATGATGGATTTCCTACCTCGGCTGGAACTTGCCTCTGCTATTTGCATTTTTAAAAACTTTAGGGTCCGGATCTAGGCGAGGTGATAGCGGGGAACTCCAACTTGTTTTGGCTTTATACTTTGCCCGGACAATCACGCGACGAATCTTAAGGCGCGCTGCCCGACACACAAAAAGAATTGCAATTTACTGAACGCAGGCGCTTACTTATCTTATCACAGATTTTTTTTCTTTTTCGGCACACTCGTGGAGTTCGCTCGAAGTCGTCGCGAGCTCTACGTTTAAAGCTTCAACACAGTCACTTTTTAGTAGCTCGTTGCTATAACTTATCTTTGGCTCGCCCCTATCTCTAATTACTCACTTTACTCGCTCTCGTTCAGTAGCGCTTTCTTCATTCTTTAGATAGCAGCGTGAGAGCTCTGAAATTCCATTCAGGTCCTTAGTTCCAGTCGACGAGCAAAGCTCGACACTGCTAGCGAAGCTCTACGACAGAGCATTTCCATTATAGAGCCAATCACACTGCTCTCTCTTTCCGGCCATCGTCGGAGCAAGCAGAGCAGCAGAGCGAAGTGGGCTGTGTAATCATTGGAATTTATACTAGAAAAAAAAAAAAAAGTGAAGGGTAGGTAAGTAAGGTATCCGAAGGACTATCCTTCGGAGGGACCCTCATTCTCAATGCAAGCTAGCTCTTACTTGTCTTTAGTGAGGAGGCTACCTAACATAAAGGTGAATATAGCTTAGGTTGAAAAGCAAGTCGATGGTGCCATAAGTCAAACGGGCGGGTGAGGCGAGAGTCCTTCACTGCACTCACTGGAGAGTCAGCAAGCTACCGGAAGCGAAGCTTCTGGCCCCCCCCTTTTTTTCTTCCTTTTCGTTCTACTTAGGTGGCCGAACTCCCGACAGAATATAAAAGAAGACCACGGGCCTGTGTAGACACCTCAACGAACTCATGTGGACACTCTTCAGCCCGAGGACAATCTTTCAAATACACATTAAGATGTTGACCTATTTTTCTTTTCTTTGCTGATTCCTCTCAATGAAATTTGCCATGTTGCACTAAGTTACTTACGGATGTATGCATGCGGTCCGGGAACACTTTGGGGTGAACACCCATCCGAACAAGTAGAGTCAATAGTTCAGCATTTAGGCCGTAACATCTAGCAAAAAAAATCTTTAACCCAACAAGTGCTCTCCGAACCAAGCTAGATAGTCTCCTATCACTAGGCTCACCAACCAACCTGGACTTTGATTCTTATTATTCCTACCGGGTATAAAAACCATAAGGATTGTTTCCAGCCATGAGTTCCCATATGACATAAGCGCTCTTGGGTGGGGTGGGCCATTCCATCAAATCTTTGAGAAGGGGCCCAATCTCGTATTTGATGGTCGGCGTGGTGATAGGCTTCGCTTCTACGACTGCCTTCCCAGCCGTTGCAAACACTGAGCGAGAACGGTAAAGAGCGCAACGCACAAAGAATGTCGTTGCGCTGCGCGGGGATGCGATTCGCCAAGCTAGGGCAAACAAAGCTGCCCGGCCCTACCAGATTAGGAATGCGAAGGCCTTTCCTTCGAAAGGAGACCGGGGAAAGAAAGAGCTATGCCATTGACCGACCTTTTCGTAGTGACTTCGAATCCTGATCTACGACCACCCTCCCCCCTTTTCTCATTTTGTTTGAAGCGGGCCAAATAAAGAATGAAATGAAGAAATAGGGGAAGGTATTGTAAATCTTTTTTTGTTTAAGGGCTGCTCGCTCTACCGAAGTACCAAAGGCTTTCGAGGCTTACACCTCTTAGACGACCTAAATAAAAAAAGCTTTCAGTAGCGCCCTTAAAATCTAAGCCTTTTGAAGTGCCAGTAGTTGTAGCTGTGGCCACACCAACCCTTTCGTTCTTATCGCTCCGGGTTCCGATCTATATGACCTCCGGACGGTACAAAGTACACCTCTTCCGTAGAGGCAGGTAATAACCCAACCTTTAAGAGTTTGTTCAACGGGGGAGCCCTCTTATCTATCAATGGAAAGATCTCCGTGCGTGACGCGATAAGGTTCTAAGAGAATTGAGACTCCCTCCACGGTCCCACGAAGATCTCTACGTACTTGCCCAGTCCAGGACAACTGAGATCTTCCGCTCTGCGTGCGTGGGAGCAGCTCAAACAAAGAAAAGTCTGGTCCGATCTGAATTCAGGCACGGCCCGCCCGTCTGCTTGCTGCTAGGTCCGGGAATGGTGCCAGGCGAGGGCGCCGCTATGCCCCGCTGCTCTGCTGCGGCCGGCCCCCGGACTATGCAAAAGAATCGAGGAATAAAAACGATAGTGGTTCCCCCCCTAGCCTTTGGTGATTGACCAAACAAATAGGCCTAGATCTATGCCCCTTAATGAATCGAATGGTCTTTCGACCTTCGTTTGATTCCGGCGGCCGGCATAGATCTCATGAGACCCGCCCACTATTACTACGGGAAAAGCCCTGCCCTTTTCCTTCGCTACTAGGAGAGTAAGCAACTTCTATTAGCGCCGGACCTTGAGTCGAATTGATCGTGTCATGTGCAACGTCCATCAATGATGGTTCATTAATGTCCATTGATTTAGACTCCTTCTCTCTTCCCAACTACGAAGAGGTTTGGTTAAAACCAAGAACGGAAACGGAAGCCTTTCGATTCACTCCCCATTCTCTCTTAAATAAAGCTCGCCAAGGCGACCTGGGCAGGTCGGCCGGGTCTTTCCCTGTTGTTCTGTTCCCGCCACGAGAAAGACACACGGAAGAAATATGCCCAGCGCGCAGAAGACCCGTTGAGAGTTTCTGCTGTCTCGGTAGGGAACTGTACGATCTTTTCCCCTATTGTATTGAATCAATAAAAAAGAGGTCAGTGCTACGGCCTCCTATTGTTTGATCCAATATTGACCGGGGACGAGCCCAGACTTCCATAGGTCCTTGGTTTGACCTCCTTAACAGGAGGTCACCTTGCTTTTAAGAAAGCAGAGCGGGGCCAATTTCTCGTACTTGCTCAGTTCCTTTCGTCGAGTGCTCTGCCCGGTTCACTGGGCTCTTAGCCTACCAAGCACTTGCCCGCTGCTCCTGCCGCCCGCTTGGCGGGCGGAGCGCTCGTTATCCTTACTCTTACTGTTCTCTCTGCTGGGGCCCCCTCCCATTGCTCTAGCCATAAGCTATGGCAGCTCCAGCTCGCAACCGCAGGGGGCCGCCCTGCGAGGCCAGAGTGGGCTCAGCAGTCAGCCTCCATTCGAATTACGTTAGGGGGTCTTTCGCTTTTGCCAGATCTAGAGAGATACTACGAGTCCTCCGTCCCAGATTCTATCGCCGCGGCCATCTGGTTCACCGGTACTACCAAAAAGTCTCATGCTTACGTTACTGTTATTGATTGTTTTCTTATCTTGGACCACGAAGACTCCGGTCGTGCTTCTGGTTTCTATTCTCATCATCATATTGATGTCCATCAATCCTCGTGCTCTGCCATAAGAACTTGGAGTCCGTATCATGGTGAAGGTAAGGTAACGCTGTGATTCTTGCTCAAAAAACAGACCGAACACGTTCGAGTTATCGGCTCGTTCGACCTGGCAGCATTCATGAGTCGCCCGTTCAACTGTCCCTCGGAGACAGGGTCGAGAAGTACCATGCATGGTTGCCCTCCGTCCTTTCTTTCTCTCGGTCCCACCCAACAAGATACGGCTCAGCCAAAAAAGGCCCCTGCGCTAGCCTTATTTTATTAGTAAAGTCAAGTCCCTAAAGACTAAAGAAATGGATCAAAAAAGGGGGGACTTCTGCAACGGGCTATGCCACCCAAACCAACTGAGGGAAGTCGCATCCGTCCCATCGCAAGCACCTACAATATCATGATCACATTGGTTTACCCTTTTTTCTTTGGTAGTTTAACGGACGGTCGCCCCTCCAACAAGAAAAGGTATAAATATGAAAACTTCTCTGCCATTTGGATCGGAGAATTTATGGAGGAAATCGGGTTTTAAATTTCCAGAAACCGCACGATTATATAGCCAAAGGGAATACGCCCCGCCTAAAATCATCCCAAGCGCGGCTAATGTGGCTACTAAGCTATTTCTTTGGAAAGCTCCTACTAAGATGAGAAATTCCCCGATAAAGCTGCTAGTACCAGGTGAACTCATATTGGCCAAAGTGAAAGAGAAGAAAATGGTAGAGAGATTCGGCATGGTGCTCACTGAACCTCCGTAATATCTAACAAGTCGAGTCTTATGTCGGTCATATAGAACACCAACACATAGAAAAAGGGCTGAAGAAACCAGTCCATGACTTGACATCGGTAGAATGCTACCTCCAATTCCCTGTATGTTCGATAGAGCCAAAGATTCCCCCCCCCCACTGATCGGAGTACGCCGATTACCCTCCGAACCGTACAAGATAGTTACCGCCTATCATACGGCTTTCTAACTTCACTTCTTTTTCTGGTCGTTCCGCTCTGTCTATCGATGGGTAGTATAAGAGATCTGTAACCTCCCGAAATTCTTTAAATAAGGCTTCCTGCTTCCTACCCATAGTTAGCATGTATCTCCTCGGGTCATACTTTAGTCTCATATCGTAGACTCCCACCCCAACTCTATCTTCCTTATCAGTGAACCGGAACATAGTGCATAGGTACTATTCGATGCAGCGGAGACGAGACGACGTGACATACTACGATCACGTACAGAAGCCCTTCGGCTCGACAATATGGAACTTCTCAACTTCGTTGCCTTTATGGAGTCCTATCGGGATAGGTAGGCCCCAGCCTTTCCCCTTTCCCGAGAAGGGGCCGGGCTGTCTTTCCCCAGCGGCCGGCCAGTGGCGGCAGAAAACGAACTCGGGTGGGCTCCGCGCGGTTCGCCTTTTCTTGTGTTGAGAGCTTCTCATTCTCTTATAGAAGCCCGCGTCCACGCCGGGGACGGGTAAAGCCCAGCGAAGCAGCAGGGAGCACTGAGCAATGGAGGGGATGAGGTAAGAAATTCCCATGGGCCGGACCACGGCAGGAGAAGGGCAGCGTCCTCGTTGTCGGACCGGAACAAGAAACGGAAGCTAGTCGTTGGAAGGAAGACAAGGCTCGTAGAGTGCGACTCCACAAAAGAGCCTTACTCTATAGGGACGCTAGCGCGCTACAACTAGCACTTTTCAGCCAGCTGAAAAAGGGATGCGCGTTAGGGCAACGGCTTTCAAGCTTGACTAATAGGGCTTTATAGAGAGAGGCTCGCTTCGCTTTTGTTGCGGAGCTCGCTGCCTTCCCGCCCCTGCTTAGCGTTCTACTTGTGATCTTGGATGCAGTGGAGGATTTTGATAAATGCGCTCGGCCTAACGGCCGCCTCCCTCCATAAGACCCTATTTCTCTTTCCCCTCGAGAAAGAAAAAGAAGAGAATGAATCTTTTCTTCATATTTTGTTATGTTTCACCGCTCTTACGCCAGAAAGAAAAGGTTCCACACGAGCTCCCGCGGCGTGGTGGCAGGACCGCTAGGGGATTGGCTCCAGGTGTAGATAGGGTAAAATCTGCAGAAGTCATGCAAATACATAGGCCCCTTCCCTTTTGGATGAATGGGGTGGTTTAGAAGGCGCTTTCCGGTCTACGGTCCCTCGGAGCGAAGGGTTAGGCAGGTAGTATGGGCCCTCTGACTTCCAGCTATGTGCTGTGCGGCTCCCGCGAAGCGAATGAAGGTAAGCTCGAAGTTCGAGCTTACGCTTACTCTCAGCCTCTTTGATTGGTAGGCGAGCGGGCCCCCTACTTAAGATTCCATTCATTCATAAGGGTTTACGTCAAGTTGAGCTGAGAAATATTGGAGTAGATAAGTTGTCGTGATGCTTTGGTTAGGCCGACTACTCTACTAAAGGCTACTTCTAGCTTTTATAGTGGCCCTTCCACTTTTGTGTAGTTGTAGTTTGTATTGGTACTGAATGAACATATCAAACAAAGGCGAGCAGTATAAGCCCTTATCCGGCCTGGAAAAAGCAGCGAACTCTAGAAGCTAGGGCTTTGTTCACCTTTGGACACGAACACTATTCCGTTCTCAGCGGAAACCCGCCTTAGAGATTGAACGGCAATAAGTCGACGTTCAATCTAAGACAGCGCGGATAGCTTGTAGTGAACAGCCTCCTTAACGAACGAAAGCAGCCTTTGTTTGGTACTTAAGTGGGTAAGGTTTGGAACCCTTGCAACTATGATAGAAAGCCGTTTGCCAGCAAGCAAGAAAAGGGCGTTAGGGCAACGGCTTTCGCGCAGCTCAATCCGCTGATCTACGACCACCCTTCGCCTTTCTTTTTTTGAATCAAAGTAGGTCCCGACTGTCTTCCCAGCCTCGTCTTGCTTCTGGCAAAGCTTCTACTTTGCTTGCTTCTCTCGCGCTTGCTTGCGCGAAGGCTTAGATTTTCGCTAGTCCAAAAGCTTCCGTCAAAGCAAAAGATCTGATCCAACAGAAATCCTGCATATTGAGCGCAGCTGATATGCGGCTACGGCTAGGCGATCATATCATGCAATAAAAAACTTTTATATGTATAGAGAGATCCCTTAGATATACAGATAGAATAGATGTTTATGGATAGACAGACATTCCATTGATTCTTAGTTTTGGGGCTGAAAAGCTCGTCGATCCAAATGAATCATTCTTCTGCTCTCTCTTTGCCCCCCGCCCCGAAACTGACCCACGGCACAGCGCCCATTCGCTTCGCGCGCGGGAAGGCAACGAAGTTCAGTTCATGAGACCGCAGCGGAGTGGAGCAGCCGCGACACGAAGTTCCTTATCTTAGCTGGATCTCGCTGGTGCCACCTAAACGGTGGATAGGCGGCGGATGTGTGACGTTTGGAGTTGTCGTTCGTGCACCTGTCCCCAATGGAAGAATGAGTGATCCGTTCCCCTGCAGATCATGGCCTTACCACTCGGTCCCCGATGGCCAGCGGGGGATTGATTCGGTATAGCAGCTCACGTTCGTTTGCGCTGCGCGTTCTCGCTGGACTGGACACGTGTTAGCTTTAGGAAGTATGGTTCCGAAAGTGACTTCGGTTCGCCAGTTCAGGCTCAACTCCTCGCTTTACGTTAGCGGACCTACTGGTCCGGCCGGGGCTCTGCGCTCTTTCTTTCTGTGTGGGACGATGCCGGGGAGAGAAGGGAATGCGTCGAGGCAGCGAACAACAACAACACAACTCTATTTTGGCTTTTCCCTCCATGAAATGAGCCCAGTGCATTGGACCGATGGATAAGAGAACTGAGATGGACCAAAAAGCGCTTGGGCGCTCTACGTACGATGTAGACTCCATCAGAAAGAAATCGATATGTATCTGATGGATCAAGAATAGATAGCTGTCTCATCAATAGAAAAAAATAGGCGGAGCGCCCTTGAATTCTTATTCATTCGTGAATTGGGAAAGCCAACAGAAAGATTCGATTCTGACTTCGTAGAGCCGGTGCTGCTTTTGCCTGCGCGTAGGGCCGTCCCCCACTCCCGTCCCGGGGCGCTAAGGGGCTTTTGTTTTTGGAACAGACGGCAGTGTTTTGCTGACGCCTTGAATTAAGCTTTTGTTGCGACATGCTATGTTTTCTCCCCCATTGCTAGTAGGTTGATGGGTCGCACGCCCGGCACACATGTTTTGGCCTTGCCTTGTGTGTTCATAACTAAAAATAGGTGACCTAACGGCCGCCGCCCGACTAAACATACCAATAGTCACAAAATTCATATGGGCTACTGAGGAGTAAGCAATGATCTTCTTAAGATCGATCTGTCTTGAAGTGGTCGAGGAAGTATATATTATAGCAATCGCGCTTAGAGTATAAATGAAAGGAGTGGAACGAAGTGTCGCTTCAGGAAACATGGGTATTGAAAATCTTAAAAACCCGTAAGTTCCCAATTTTAAAAGAATTCCTGCCAAGATGACGGATCCTGCCGTAGGTGCCTCTACATGAGCTTCGGGTAACCAAATATGAACTGGTACCATAGGCACTTTGACAGCGAAAGAGGCGAAAAAAGCAATCCATAAAAAGATTTGGCGCCGCTCACTAAATTCTGTGGTTAATGAGATTTGTAAATCGGTGGTTCCTGTTTGGAGAAGAATCAACAGAATAGCTAATAGCATAAAAACAGATCCAAGTAAAGTATAAAGGAAAAACTGATATGCTGCCTTGATCTTTCTTTGTCTCGAACCCCATACCCCTATAATAATGGTAGAGTAAGGGGTGGCCCCAAAGCGGAATTGACCGGTGGTGGTTTGGTTGGTCGAAGCTCTAGTAGGTAGCCACTCCCTTCTCAGGGAACCGTACGTGAGACTTCCGCATCATACGGCTCCGTCCCGAGCTTCCGTCGTCGGCCCTTGTCATTAGATCACTATCTATGCATGTATTTTCAGCCTGGACTCTCGAATCTTTTGCTTTTCGGGTAGTGGCGAACAATGCTGCTTGCGTTGCGGGAGATGCCCGCGAAATTGGCCCGGCCTGCTTCCCGCCGGAAAGAAGCGCTCACTAGCTAGCCGGACTAGTGAGGGGGCCCTATCTGGAGACATACTGAAACCCATGCCTTTCGAACCGGCCCGTCTTCAAAAAAAAAATGGGCTCGTTGGGAAGAAAGATGGAGTACGGCCTGTAGAGCACATGTAACGCACAGTCGGGTTGCTCACGCAGCGGATCTCTCTCTCTCTAGATATCTATGGATATAGAGAGATGTGTAATAGCCTTATGTTATGGCCGCTCCCCGACTTACGGCCTTTACGCTACTACTGTGATGTGAGCGGTTCAAATTGGTTTGTTTGATCTTTCCCAATCATCCTGGCCGGAACTTGTACGCAGCACTTGTACGAAGCATAAAGGTTTGGAACTCTTTTCTTATCTGAATCTTAAAGGACCTTACCCTATTCTCGAACCCTCTGCCGAGCTCTACCCTGCCCGCATTTCTTTTTTGAAGGGGGCCAAAGAAAAGAATGTCTCCACCTGATGCCAACAGTCTTTCTTCGAAATTCTACTGAACGGGTCGATCCTCCCCTCCCCTTTGTTTTAGCAACTTATCCTAAGGTCTCCTCGCCAAGAGCTCCCCGGCGACGACAGAGGAAGCAACCCGCCTGCTGTGGCGGGGCGGCTTTTTTGTTTCACAATAAGACCTGGACGATTATCCCTACCCTCGGTAGCTTACGAGTTTACGTCCATCCCTGGTCGGGTACAGTTTCCTTTCGATTTCTTCCTTGTAGCCGTTACCTGAATTCGCGCAAGTGTGTCCACACCCTCCAAACTGACTTGACGAGGAATCCATTCTCGCGAACAAACACAACTCCTACACACACCTAGGAGCACCCCTTCCTGCATATTCATACAAGACCCGAGTAGGCGAGTCGAGGTCCTACAAGGTACCCACTGCTCAGAGTACCCTCCCCAAAAAGGAAAAAGATGTGTCTGTCAGGTTCGGTTCTTCTTAGTTAAGTTGGGCGGGTTCGACCAGAAATGCTATGCTTACGCACAAGACTACCCCTCTTCCCGAAAGCTTCGCGGAGACTACTTTACGACGACGGATGACCGCCCGTAGGG